AGGTTAAAAAAAGACTCAATTTATTAGGCAAAAGTTTACAAGGTATTTTATTCCATTAAATAAAATATAGAATGACTACAATAAAGGTATTTTAGGTTCTTTATTTCTTTTGATTTCTATCCCATAGCGGATGAGATATAAACAACAAGAACTAAGAGTTCCAAACCCAAAATTTTTGGTTTTACAAAGAGTGTATGGAAAAATTTTGTTATTTCGAGTCATTTTTGATAAAATTTTCACGGATCTTGGACGTATCTAGATTTCTATTAAGAGAATCTTTTAGAAAAAAAATAGATAATGAATAAGATAAGAAATAATAATTCGTTTTGAACAATAGATGTCTTTCACATCCAACTATAACAATGACTAGCTTCTTCTTTTTTAAATGGCAGTTCCAAAAAAACGTACTTCGATATCAAAAAAGCGTATTCGTAAAAATATTTGGAAAAGGAAAGGATATTGGGCGGCATTAAAAGCTTTGTCATTAGGGAAATCTCTTTCTACCGGGAATTCAAAAAGTTTTTTTGTACGACAAACAAATAAGTCCTAAAATATTATATTGGAATAATTTGGAATGGATTTGATAAAAAAATTGGATCAATCATTTGTTAATTTCATATTAATTATTAAATTAAAGTGAATATAAAATTAACAATTAGCAGGTCCTATTCTAATCAATATGAAATAGACTCTTAATCTTATAAAAAGAAGAAGGATTCTTAAAAAGAAAAAAGAATTATTAATAATAATAAATTTTGATTTGATTGAGTATATTTTCATTCATATGTTAGTGGTGGGGAGTCTTCTTTTCCCCATCGACCTTTACAAGAATAAATAATGAAAAAAATTCTATTTATCAGGAAGGGCAGATATAATATTTTTAGTTCAAATTAATTAATTTTTCAAACTAATCCATTCCGTGTTAAAGATTTTTGGATCACTTTCTGACTTCTTCATTTTTTTATTATATATATATAATATTATAATTATATTATTACTACTATATTAATATTAAATCCATTAAATCCATATATATACAATTTTCAGCCCAATCGATAATCCATAGAAGAACTTAATTGTTGAGATATTATGTACAATGTACAAGTGGCAATTTGGAGTAATCTAAAATAGACATATTTTAGATTCATTGATAAAATTGAGTTTGTGTTTCAAATGGAATTTATTAAATCAGATAAACTAGAAATAATGACAATAAAAGAAAAAGTTTTTTAGTCTATCGAAGAATTCTATAGTGGCAAGAGTCGTATTTTAGAATCGGCTAAACTACGTCAAAGTCCTAAAACCAGACACCTTAAAGAAACTAATGAACCTTTAAATTGACTCTTTTTTTTTCTTTACTAAAAAAAACTTATTTGAGTGAATTGACTTGTTCAATCTCGACGATTGAATATAAATAGGTTATTATGAGTTCGAGCAAGCCGCTATGGTGAAATCGGTAGACACGCTGCTCTTAGGAAGCAGTGCTAGAGCATCTCGGTTCGAGTCCGAGTGGCGGCATGCCATCTTCTAAAAGATATCATATCAAATAGATCCTATAATAAAATAAAATTCCCAATTTATATTTCTTAATTAATACGAGGGTATCCCCCGTTTTTTCATTTTTATGATATTTTCAAATTTAGAGCATATATTAACTCATATTTCCTTTTCTATTGTTTCAATTGTAATTACAATTCATTTGATAAGCTTATTGGGCAATCACATTAGAAAACCATATTATTCGTCAGAAAAGGGGATGATAGCTACTTTTTTATGTCTAACAGGATTGTTAATAACTCGTTGGATTGATTCGGGCCATTTTCCACTAAGTGATTTATACGAATCATTAATTTTTCTTTCATGGAGTTTCTCCCTTATTCATATAGTTCCTTATTTCAAAATAAGAAAAAATTATTTAACAAAAATAACTGCCTCAAGTACTATTTTTACCCAAGGCTTTGCTACATCAGGTCTTTTAAATGAAATACATAAACCCACAATATTAGTACCCGCTCTACAATCGGAATGGTTAATAATGCACGTAAGTATGATGATATTAAGCTATGCGGCTCTTCTTTGTGGATCATTATTATCAGTAGCACTTCTAGTCATTACATTTAGAAAACTTTTTTATAGTTCTAAAAGTAAGCATTTATTAAAATTAAATGCGTCATTTTCTTTTGGTGAAATCGAATACAAAAATGAAAGAAACAATATTTTTCAAAAAAAATCTTTTTTTCCTGTTAACAATTATTACAAGGCCCAATTGATTCAACAATTAGATTATTGGAGTTATCGTGTGATTAGCCTAGGATTCATCTTTTTAACCATAGGTATTCTTTCAGGAGCAGTATGGGCTAATGAAGCTTGGGGATCGTATTGGAGTTGGGATCCAAAGGAAACTTGGGCGTTTATTACTTGGATCGTATTCGCCATTTATTTGCATACTCGAACAAATACAAATTTGCAGGGGACAAATTCCGCAATTGTGGCGACTATA